GTTGATCGTTACAGGCTTCTTGAATCTTCTAGATTACCTATCTTTATTGTCTTTTTTATTTGGTATTTGTATGGAACGGGGATAGGGATTTCTTCTTGTTTTCTTTATTATTGATAGGAATTCTCTTGTTAAGACCCTACTTAACTAATCAATTGAAACCTCAGATTCATACGAGAACCACGATAATTCAATGAAACCTTCAAAGTCCAAAGTTCACTGAGTGAGAACCATTGGATCATCACTTATTCAATCAAAAAAATAGCTATAATGACTAAAAACATAAAATACAAAGAAGCGTTTGTCCTTTGATCCAAATAAGAGTTTAAAAGCAGAAAAATATTTTGATTTATTAAAGTTTATAAGATAGAACGGAAAGAAGTCCGGCTACGAGGTCTGAGTATTAAGTATGAATCATAGTTCGAATACTTTGTGATCTATTTGATCTTTTTCGTGCTCCAGATACTCGAATGAATATCCGACGAAGTAAAACCATCTTGATAAAGATGACAGACCCCATTCTCTGTACTATCCATAGGGTCAATTCTAACAAGTCACACACTCATATTCCGGAAATATACAATGCAGAAAAAAATTTCGCGGTCGAACTACCAAAGGAGAATAGGCTAAAATTGTTAGACCTACATACTTTACTTTTTTGTATCGAGCTAAAAGCTAGAACTTCAAGATTCTTCTCAGTCTAATTCACTGAAATTCCATCCAGTAGAACAGAAGAATTATAAATCTCCAAAATAATAGATAGGAATACCGCAAATAGAGCCATTGCAATACCCATCAAAGGGGTCGTTCCCCATCCAGGAGCTACTTTACCATATTCGGAATTCAACGGTTTCAATAACTTCCCTACAGTAGTGCTTCTTGGACCAGATCTAGAACTATCCTCAACAGTTTGTGTAGCCATAAATCTTATTTTGTATTCATTACGATCTGTTGACTTTGTATACCATTCCGTTGTAAATAAATGATCTTAGCATAGACCCAGTGTGGTCTTTCAATTCTATAATAATGGAAACAGCAACCCTAGTCGCCATCTTTATATCTGGGTTACTTGTAAGTTTTACTGGGTATGCTCTATATACTGCCTTTGGGCAACCCTCTCAACAACTAAGAGATCCATTCGAGGAACACGGGGACTAGTTGACGTAATCAGCCTCCAAATATTTGGAGGCTGATTACGTCAATGAAGATAATGCAAAATTATTTCATTTTTTAGTTGAAATTTTAGGTGGTTCCCGAAAAAAAATAGCGAAAAAAATTATCCCTAAAGTGGATACTAAAAGAAATGTATAAACCAATGCTTCCATAAATTTGATCGTGGTTTACAATTATAGCTTTCATACCTGTTTTGTTTACTTGGGAGTATCCCTCTGGATAAAGAAAGAAAGAAAAAGAGTCAAAGAAACGGCAGCGATTTAAATCAAGATTCCTACAGTACCCTACCTATTAAATAAAATCGCAAACAGAAACTAGAAGAAAAAAGCAATGTTGCATCAGACTGCTTGTCTTTTTGTAGTTGGATCTCCAAGTTTTTGGAATGCCCCAAATTCCACTTGAGCATCCAAATCGGGATCAATACCAGCAAAAACATCTCTGAAGAGGGTTCTAGCACCATGCCAAATGTGTCCAAAGAAGAAAAGTAGAGCAAACGAAGCATGTCCAAACGTAAACCAACCTCTTGGGCTGCTACGAAAAACACCATCGGATTTCAAAGTCGCACGATCTAATTCAAAAATCTCACCCAATTGAGCCCGTCTAGCATATTTTTTCACAGTTGCGGGATCACTATAACTCACTCCATTGAGTTCACCACCATAAAACTCAACAGTTACACCTACTTGTTCGACACTATATTTTGATTCTGCCCTTCTAAACGGGACGTCGGCTCTAACAATTCCGTCTCCGTCTACCAAAACAACCGGAAATGTTTCAAAAAAAGTAGGCATACGGCGTACAAAAAGTTCACGCCCTTCTTTATTTCTAAAGACGGGGTGTCCTAACCATCCAACAGCTATTCCATCCCCATTGTCCATTGAACCCGCTCGGAATAACCCCCCTTTTGCTGGATTATTACCAATATAATCATAAAAAGCTAATTTTTCAGGAATTTTAGACCAAGCTTCTGATAAACTTTGATTTTCAGCCAGTGCAGCACTAACTCTTCGATATATTTCTTGTTGAAAGTATCCCTGATCCCATTGATAACGAGTAGGACCAAATAATTCGATGGGAGTAGTTGCAGAACCATACCACATAGTTCCAGCAACAACAAAAGCTGCAAAAAAGACAGCAGCAATACTACTGGAAAGGACGGTTTCAATATTGCCCATACGTAATCCTTTGTATAGACGTTGAGGCGGACGAACACTAAGATGGAATAGGCCCGCTAATATACCCAACGTCCCTGCTGCAATATGATGAGAGGCTATTCCTCCCGGAACAAAGGGGTCAAAACCCTCCACGCCCCACGCCGGGTTTACGGGTTGGACCTTTCCGGTTAGTCCATAAGGGTCGGATACCCATATTCCAGGACCATATAATCCTGTTACATGAAATGCGCCAAAACCGAAGCAAGCCACTCCTGAAAGAAATAAATGAATTCCAAAAATCTTGGGCAAATCCAAAGAAGGTTTTCCTGTACGTTCATCACAAAAAATTTCTAGATCCCAATATACCCAATGCCAAATAGCTGCTAAGAAGCACAAGCCGGAAAACACGATATGTGCTCCGGCTACCCCTTCGTAACTCCAAAGACCCGGATTCGTTATAGTCCCTCCTGTAATATTCCAACCGCCCCACGAATTGGTTATTCCTAAACGAGTCATGAAAGGTATAACGAACATACCTTGTCTCCACATTGGATCAAGAACGGGGTCGGAGGGATCAAAAACTGCTAATTCATATAGAGCCATCGAGCCGGCCCAACCAGCAACCAGAGCAGTATGCATTATATGAACAGAAAGTAAACGACCGGGATCATTCAATACAACAGTATGAACACGATACCAAGGCAAACCCATGGAAATACCCCTTTATCAACGAAAAATAGACACTATGTAACTTTATTGCATTGGAAAAAACTATGCTACGTACCCCCCCTTTTTAGGTAATTATTTCGGAGAAAGGATTAATATTTGTTCTATTCTGTTAGTAATAATGGAACAATTCAATTCATAGAAAAAAAGGGAAGCGGATCTATTCTATATCCGATAAGTACCAATACGCAATGGGGGTGACTCCTATTTTATATGAACCAAGATAGCTATTATTGTTAATCATTCAGAAGCCCGTTCGTAAAGAATTTCCTTTATTTTTATTCATTCTCTCTTACTTTACTTTTATTTTATATTTTATTTTAGCTTATTCAACTTATGTATTAAATATCATGAATTTAAATATGATTAATAAAGTAGGAAAAAAGGGGATAATAGTATTAAAACCCGAAACCCCAATCTTACGTTTCCACATCAAAGTGAAATAGAGAACTTCATTCTCTTTTTTTTCATTTCATGCCTATTGGCGTTCCAAAAGTACCTTTTCGAAGTCCTGGAGAAGGAGATACATCTTGGGTTGACATATAGTGCGACTTGTCAGATATATTGGGCTATATGGGATTTCCCCATTTTCTCCCTCGATCGAGATATCCTCTGTTTCGCTCAAAAAGATTGATTGAATTATCAAAAATTTGTAACGCGAAGCGCAAAAAATAAAGTGGAATTAAATGCAGGGAGTATTTAGATTGATATTAGATTATCAAAATTTTTTTATGGTTTACGTGATCGGACTAATAAAATGAAGTATCCAGGCTCCGTTTAGCAAAAACCCAATTGATAATTAATATATAATATTTTTATAATTACTACTTATATGATATGCAAAATTATGATAAAAAATTCTATAAAAAAATTGAAACAGGGTGATCTAAAACTGTTGCTCAAATTAAATCATATAATTCAAAATTTGTTGACTATTTGACAGAAGACATGTGAAAGAAATGAATTGAAAAAAAAAGAAGGAGTAGTAAAAAAAGACGCGGTATTTGGTTCATTTGTCCTATATGTGCAAATCAAAATCGGGCAAATTTTTCCTTTTACTCGGGGTAGAGCATAAACCTAAAAAATGGAATAAAAAAAGGAAGAAGCCCGTTCAGGAACAAGAAAAAACCATCGCCATTTCAACTGAATCTCGATGAAAAAAAAATATCAATGAATCAAATGAGTCTGACAGGCTTAATCAATCGTTTTATTAGAGGATTATAATATCTAATAAAAGGCGCCAAAACTGAATTTTTCTTTTACTTTTGGGAGCAAGCCCTTCCGTTATAAGTTAGAAAGAAAAACCTTCTATGAAAAAAGGGGAGGTTGGAATCGACACATTGATTTTTTCACAATTTTTGTTGAACCGTATGCACCAAAAGGTGCCTGTACGGCTCCTAAGGAATAAAATTTTATCCTAATCAACCGACTTTATCGAGAAAGATTATTTTTTTTAGGCCAAGAGGTTGATACCGAAATCTCGAATCAACTTATTAGTCTTATGATATATCTCAGTATAGAAAAGGATACCAAAGATCTTTATTTGTTTATAAACTCTCCTGGTGGATGGGTAATATCTGGAATGGCTATTTATGATACTATGCAATTTGTGCGACCCGATGTACAGACAATATGCATGGGATTGGCCGCTTCAATAGCATCCTTTATCCTGGTCGGAGGAGCAATTACCAAACGTATAGCATTCCCTCACGCTTGGCGCCAATGAGTTTTTTTATTTTCGAGAAAAAAATACTATGCCTTCGCCATCGGAAATATGAATTAGTTAAGTAATAATAGCATGGCACTTCGAATTCAATATGCAATTTTTTAGATTAAAAAAAATTAGATTATATATTGAAAGAGTAGTATGAGATAAGGAAGAGGTATTTCAAATGATATCTTACCTATTCGGGCACATTTGAGCGTCACAAACTTTGTTTTCACACCGGAAGCTTATTTATAAAATTTATAAAAAAAAAAAAGACACTTTGGGATTGCTGAATCATAGACGAATCAAAAAAATGATATATAAAGCAACGGAACCATCATAGTATTTTTTTAACTCCTACAAAAAAAGAAGGATGGTAATTGGATGATTTCTGGATCTGCGTATAATACAACCTATATTTTGTTTTCTTTCGCCAAAAGGAAAGTTCAAAAAAGTCAATTCCATTGTGGAGCCGTATGCAATGCACAAAAAAAGCCTGTACGGTTATTCAATTTTCTCCGTTTTTTTGGTTTTGGTTATCCCGCCTCATTCTGCGAAATAGAAGAACCTTTTCTATTATATCATCAGGGTAATGATCCATCAACCCGCGAGTTCGTTTTATGAGGCACAAACGGGAGAATTTATCTTGGAAGCGGAAGAACTACTAAAACTTCGCGAAACCATCACAAGGGTTTATGTACAAAGAACGGGCAAACCTATATGGGTTGTATCCGAAGACATGGAAAGGGATGTTTTTATGTCAGCAACAGAAGCCCAAGCTCATGGAATTGTTGATCTTGTAGCGGTTCAATAAAAAATAGGAGCGATTTCATGCAAATCTACAATTTCTCATTTTATATCTTTTTAGATTAAAGGTTTAGTTTCATATTCTCTTCAATATAAAAAAAATATTGAAGAGAATCTTGAAGAGAAGTAATTCAGAATTAGCCGGTTAGAACTAATCTAAACCAGCCCATTATTTATATGATTCCGTATGCCAACCATTAAACAACTTATTAGAAATACAAGACAGCCAATCCGAAATGTCACGAAATCCCCAGCGCTTCGGGGATGCCCTCAGCGACGAGGAACATGTACTCGGGTGTATGTGCGACTCGTTTAGATCATAGACTGAGACATAAAAAAAAAGGACATTCTTTTTGAAATATCAAGGATCAGTACCTGTGAATAAAATAGAATGGAGGAACTCGATTCATTATTTAAAAAATATAGATCGTTCATATATTCTATTGTGTCTGAAACTTATGGTTTACATTGGTGCAAATCCAATCAACTCCATTTTTTAGAAAACCCCCAATGATAACAAATTATTATCCATTAAGCGGGGGAAATTCCCTTTTTTAGAAAAAAGATTCCACTCTTGAAAGAAAAGAACGGACTAACAGGGTAAATGACCAAATCAATTTTAAAAATGAAATACCGTTACTGTATAAAGGGGATCTCATTGTGAAAGACCTATTACTGGAATATTCATGGGGTAGAGCCAAAGAATGTGAATTGTACAAGTTACCAATAGTATTGATTAATTAAAAGAAGGAGCTCCGGTGTATAGAGAGGACCTCACCGTTTTAGAAGTAACCATAGAAACGATGGAACCCACTATTTATCCAATTATATTTACTACTTTTTGTAGTTATTCTACTTTTTGATATCAAGTATCAAGGGAATTTATCCTTTCAAAGCAAAGGAAAATACCTAGCAAAAAATAGTGGTGGGGAAGGTTAGAGTAGCAAAAGCCATTGGAATTTTTTTTTATACATTGGAATAATTCGTTTGGTTATTAATAGACTAGTAAGGGGGAAAGAATAACTAAAAAAAGAATTAGTTATTCATCAAAGTTTGATTTATTCAATGACTAGAATTAAACGCGGATATATAGCTCGGAGGCGTAGAACAAAACTTCGTTTATTTGCATCAAGCTTTCGAGGGGCTCATTCACGACTTACACGAACTATGACTCAACAGAGAATAAGAGCTTTAGTTTCGGCTCATCGGGATAGGGGTAAAAGAAAAAGAGATTTTCGCCGTTTATGGATCACTCGAATAAATGCCGTAATTCACGAAATGGGGATATTCTATAGTTATAACCAATTCATACACAATCTGTACAAGAAGCAATTACTTCTTAATCGGAAAATACTTGCACAAATAGCTCTATTAAATAGGAGTTGTCTTTATACAATTTCGAATGACATAAACAAATAAGGGGATTGGAAGAAATCCACGAAAATATTTTAAATAGAGTTCTAAGGAGAATGAGCTCGGGGAAGGTAGAGTAGAAATTAGTATTATAAAAAAAGTCGTCAAAACAAAACGAGAGTATATAGTCGCTAAAAAACGAGTTATTTTTTTTTCTTTTCGACGATTCTTTTCTTTTTTTTTTTATGATAGACACAGACGTAACAATCAAATTTTGATTCTTGATTGGATTTTTCGAACAAAACATTAATCTCTTTTTTAATTCCTTCAGATTGGAATTGTTATTCAATTGAAGAATAAGTCTATTTTTTTCTGGTTCTAAGGCTAGTAGTTCTAGGGGTCGACTCACTTCTTTCAAATTGTTTCTGATTATTAAGAAAAGGTAACAAAGATAAAATACGAGCTTGTTTTATAGCAATAGTGATTAATCGTTGTTGTTTTAAAGTCACTCTATTCACCCGTCTAGATAATATTTTTCCTTGTTCACTAATAAATCGACTAATTAAACTCATGTTTCTATAATCAATTCGATCCCCCGATTGGATCGGGGGCAAACGCCTACGAAAAGATCGCTTGGATTTAGTAAAAAGTCGCTTAGATTTATTCATAATTTTTTATTCCTTATCTCTAAAATCCTATTTTGATCGGATCAAAATAAAAACGATTTCTATTTCTATTTCTATATAGGATAGAGTTTCTATATAGAATTAAGAATCTAGGATTAGATTTCTTTCTATTGATTTATTTGTTTATATTTATATATATGTAATAATATATAGGTACTAGCATTATTCCTGTTTTTAAAATAAAAGTTGACATACAAGCACTCAATTTGATCTATTTCTTGATTTCCCCGTGAATTGTATGTTTATAACAATAGGGACAGAATTTTCTCAATTCCAATCGACTAGGGGTGTTATGCCGATTCTTTTGAGTAATATATCTGGAAATTCCTGCTGATTCTTTTTTAATATCATTTCGAACACAACTGGTACATTCCAAAATAATTGTTACTCGAACATCTTTACCCTTGGCCATGAAACCTCCTTTGGATTTATGATTCACCTCAATCTTCTATTTTCATTTTAGGATCCAGAAAGAACAAGAACCAAAAAAATAGAAGCTGTTAACTAAAAAAAATTCTGAAATATTTCGTTGCAATGAATATTAATTAGTAATTAAATAAAAATAATAAGTAATACAATGATTTTGTGAAAACTCTATTTAAAATCTTTGTACAGTATTTTTTTTAAGTATCTCATAAGATACTCTTTCCCTAGCAACACTTTTTTTCGTTCTATTACTAATACTAATTTAATTGGATCCTGAACCCTCATTTTTATGACCTTTCTCCCCCCCCCCCCACCTTTTCTAATTAGTTTTTTAGAATAAATTATAAAAAGTGGGGGGGGGGGGATTAGTCCCCGATCGTTGATTGTATCTCTAAATTTTTCACCCCTTTCTGATGTTAATAACTAGAATCAAAAAAAGGGAAATGTTAATGCATCTGGAAATAAACGATTAATCTCTATTAATAAACCCGCTAACGAACCGAACCATAGAGTACTTAGTACCGGTGCTACGGAAAGATATGTTTTTAGATCTCGCATTTTAAATCCTCCTTCTTTCTTCTTTATTGTATTACATTATATATAGTAATATATATAACTACAGATGTACATGTAATTAAGAAGTTTTTGTATTTGTATACGTAACTTACGTCCCTCCGCTTTCAAAATGAGAATTGAAATATTGTCTACTAGAACGATCTTATAGATTCCATTTGAAAACGTAAACGCCTATTTATGTCAAATTGAAATTGAGAGAATTTTCGTAAAAAAAAGTAAATTTTTTAATTATATCTTTGTTATCTGATATGAGAAAAAAAGAAGAAATGAATTTGATATACCAATAAAAAAGAAGAAGGATGTGGAAAACAAGACAGGAATTCTCTACAATGACACTGTAAACCAATTGAAAGGGATGTAGCGCAGCTTGGTAGCGCGTTTGTTTTGGGTACAAAATGTCACGGGTTCAAATCCTGTCATCCCTACCTATTACTGCTCAGAAGAGCAGTAACGAGGTATCTATTCTGAAATTTATGATATACTATGTATGATATAGTATATACGTACGAAATAGATTCGGGTTAAAAAATGCCCTCTTTCTAGCTTTTTCGTTTTTTAGAAAAAAAAACAAGAAAAACGCTCTTAGTTCAGTTCGGCAGAACGTGGGTCTCCAAAACCCAATGTCGTAGGTTCAAATCCTACAGAGCGTGATTTCACTCTTGTTTATTAGATTGTGTCAAAATTCCACTGCTCGCAAATTACTGAGCAGAAATCTGAATTAGACCTCCCGCATATGAAAGCAAGAAGGAGGTCAGTAAAAAAAAACGAGATGTTAATTAATTAAAAGTCCAACTGATCACCACGTCTGTATTGTAAATAAGCAGTTACGAATAATCCAGCCAAAGTAATAGGAATTAGACCTAAGACGATTCCAAATAAAAAAACTTCAATCATTTCAATTTTCTTTTGTTTTCATTTTTGAAAGGGAGAAAAGAGAGGTACTATCTATTCCTAGCTCTTAATCTGTATTGCCGATGAATCTCACAAAATTGGGTAATTAACACGGTAAGGAACTATCGAACATATGAAATACCACCGAAATCCTTTTTTATAAAAAAATCTGCATTCAATTAATTTCAAATAAGTCGTATTTTGCTTAGACCAATAAATAGAACTGAGGTTATAGTTAAAGCTGCTAGTAGAAAACCGAAATAACTAGTTATAGTAGGCATGAAGGGACTCAATAAAATATGGTTTTTTATACATATGTTTCTAAAGTACTTCCCTAAGTTTCAATTGCATTTTTTTTTTAAGAAATAGAGAAAGATAACTAGTTCCAAGAATTCAAAAAATGCAATTGAAAATTTGTCAATTATCAATCATTATAGGTGGTATGAACAAAACTAGAGAAAGAAAAAAAGAACTCAATTCATCGTCTTTGGCATCTGCACTAT